TTATAATTCCGATCCATGCAGTAACATGATTTTAAATCCATTGAATTGGAATTGGTATTTTCTCCATCAGGATTATTGTGAAGAACCCTCAATAATAATAAGTCTTGGACAGTTTTTTTGTGAAAATGTATCTATATCTAAATATGGACCACATCTAAAATCTGGTCAGGTTCTAATTGTTCATGTTGACTCTTTAGTAATAAGATCTGCTAAGCCCTATTTGTCTACTTCGGGAGCAACCGTTCATGGTCATTATGGAGAAATACTTTATGAAGGGGATACATTAGTTACATTTATATATGAAAAATCAAGATCTGGTGATATAACGCAGGGTCTTCCAAAAGTCGAACAAGTGTTAGAAGTGCGTTCGATTGATTCAATATCAATGAACTTAGAAAGGAGGGTGGAGGGTTGGAACGGATGTATAACAAGAATTCTTGGGATTCCTTGGGGATTCCTGATTGGCGCTGAGCTAACCATAGCGCAAAGTCGTATCTCTTTGGTTAATAAGATTCAAAAGGTTTATCGATCACAGGGAGTGCAGATCCATAATAGGCATATCGAAATTATTGTACGTCAAATAACATCAAAAGTGTTGGTTTCAGAAGATGGAATGTCTAATGTTTTTTCACCCGGCGAACTTATTGGATTGTTGCGAGCGGAACGAACAGGGCGTGCGTTGGAAGAAGCGATCTGTTACCGAGCCGTCTTATTGGGAATAACGAGGGCGTCTCTGAATACTCAAAGTTTTATATCCGAAGCGAGTTTTCAAGAAACCGCTCGCGTTTTAGCAAAAGCGGCTCTACGAGGTCGTATCGATTGGTTGAAGGGTCTGAAAGAGAACGTTGTTTTGGGGGGTATGATACCTGTTGGTACCGGCTTCAAAGGATTAGTGCACCGTTCAAGTCAACACCGCAATATTTCGTTGGAAATCAAAAATAAGAATCTATTTGAAGGGGGCATGAAAGATATTTTGTTCCACCACAGAGAATTTTTTTCTTCTTGTATTCCAAAGAATTTCCAGGATATATCAGAACAATATGGGCTTTATTGATTCCTAAGAACGGATTCATCTTTTGAACTTAACTTTAACTACCGGGTCTGGTTATAACCAATAGAAAGGAAGTAATCGCTTGGACCGTGTATCCCTGTTCAATCTCCGGTATAAGGTTCCTTCGGAACAATTTTTTATTTTCAGGGTATCTCGTCTCTTAAAAAAAAGAAGAAGTGTGGGGAGAAATGACAAGAAAATATTGGAACATAAATTTGGAAGAGATGATGGAAGCGGGGGTGCATTTTGGTCATGGTACTAGGAAATGGAATCCTAGAATGGCACCTTACATCTCTGCAAAACGTAAAGGTATTCATATCACAAATCTTACTAGAACTGCGCGTTTTTTATCAGAAGCTTGCGATTTAGTTTTTGATGCATCAAGTAGGGGAAAACAATTCTTAATAGTTGGTACCAAAAATAAAGCAGCAGATTCAGTAGCATCGTCCGCAATAAAGGCTCGATGTCATTATGTTAATAAAAAATGGCTCGGTGGTATGTCAACGAATTGGTCCACTACGGAAACGAGACTCCATAAGTTCAGGGACTTGAGAGCGGAACAAAAGACGGGAAGATTCAACCGTCTTCCGAAAAGAGATGCAGCAATGTTGAAGAGACAATTATCTCACTTGCAAACATATCTGGGTGGTATCAAATATATGACGGGGTTGCCCGATATTGTAATCATCGTTGATCAGCAAGAAGAATATACGGCTCTTCGAGAATGTGTCACTTTGGGCATTCCAACCATTTGTCTAATCGATACAAATTGTGACCCGGATCTTGCAGATATTTCGATTCCCGCCAATGATGATGCTATAGCGTCAATCCGATTCATTCTTAACAAATTAATAGCTGCAATTTGTGAGGGTCGTTCTAGCTATATAAGAAATCGTTGATTAATAATAAGATAAGTCAATTACTTCGGGAACTCCATAGATTTATGGAATCGGTTACTATATTATATTATGAATATCAAAAAAGAGATAAAAAGTGCCGGGAATATTATGTAATTACTTGGTATCCGAAATATAATATACAAGTGGGCGAATCAAGAAAGAGATGGTTGAATCAAAATAATTACTTTTTAAGTTCTATTTTTGTCAGAGGTCAATATGAATGTTCTACCATGTTCCATCAACACACTAAAAGGGCTATACGATATATCCGGTGTGGAAGTAGGCCAGCATTTCTATTGGCAAATAGGGAGTTTCCAAGTACATGCCCAGGTACTTATTACTTCTTGGGTCGTAATGGCTATCTTACTAGGTTCTGCCGCTATAGCTGTTCGAAACCCACAAACCATTCCTACCGGCGGTCAAAATTTCTTCGAATATGTCCTTGAATTCATTCGAGACTTGAGTAAAACTCAAATTGGAGAAGAATATGGTCCCTGGGTTCCCTTTATTGGAACTATGTTCTTATTTATTTTTGTTTCTAACTGGTCAGGTGCTCTTTTACCTCGGAAAATCATACAGTTACCTCATGGGGAGTTAGCCGCACCCACTAATGATATAAATACTACTGTTGCTTTAGCTTTACCTACGTCAGTGGCATATTTCTATGCGGGGCTTACAAAAAAAGGATTGGGTTATTTTGGTAAATACATTCAACCAACCCCAATCCTTTTACCTATTAACATCTTAGAAGATTTCACAAAACCCCTATCACTTAGCTTTCGACTTTTTGGGAATATATTGGCCGATGAATTAGTAGTTGTTGTTCTTGTTTCTTTAGTACCTTCAGTGGTTCCTATACCTGTCATGTTCCTTGGATTATTTACAAGCGGTATTCAAGCTCTTATTTTTGCAACTTTAGCCGCGGCTTATATAGGGGAATCCATGGAGGGGCATCATTGACTATCTTTGAATTTTTTGAGTTTATCCCACCGCAACGTATGGGCAATTCAGATAAACTAGTTTGGAACATAATATATACAAATAGAGTATATATGATTTAGAGTAGTAGTAAGTAGTCAAAAAAGGAAAGAGATCTAAAAGATCCTTTTCCCAGGATTCTCGTTTGGCCAATTTATGTCATACCCCTTCCTTCTAATAAATATTCTATTTCGATTTGTTCAGTTAATCACAATATGACAATTCAGAATTTGCATTTTTTATTAAGAATTGTTATGTGATCTGGTTACGACATGCTATTAACGATGTTCTAAAAAACTATTCCCATTTCATTTGAGTTTCCCCGATTGGCAAAAATTCCGATTAATTGCGCGCAATTGTGTATCAAATCTTGATATTGTATTGATTTGTAATGAGTCATACTAATTAATTCGTCTGTTTGTAGTCATGCGGGATAAGGAAAAGTAAACGAAACGAATAATTTACAAACTTCATAAAATAATGGGTTAGGGGTAAGTATATTAAGTATATGTAATGGCTATAAACCAAAAACCAACTCTTATGTATGTTTCAACGAATAATTCTAAAATCCGGTTGAATAAAAGATGTAAATGGTTGGTTTACGTTATGGAAGAAACACATGTATATGTGATATTAGATATTTACTAGTTATATATGAAGGATCATATATCTTTTTCCTTTCCCACCACACCGTGAATTTTGCCGGGGATTCCAATAAAAGTCCTTCTGTTTCGTTTGGGACGAATAAATAAACAGACGAAAGCAAGCATATAGAAGAGACGGAGTGAAGAATTGAACTAAAGGAATGCGGTTCCGATCAAAGAAATGGAAGAACTAGAATCCTATGGTATGGATTTCTAAAAACTCCATGGATAGGAATGAAAAACGAGATAGCGAAGTAGTTCGTATGATTCAACATTCTTATTACTTTAATTGGAATTCATAGGTCTTTGTTATTTCGACAGGACAGGCTCGATCTTAGGATTAATAATGGACGGAAGGAATAAAAATTCATAATTCATTGGTTGATTGTATCATTAACCATTTCTTTATTTTTGTGCGAGGAGCTTACCATGAATCCACTGATTTCTGCCGCTTCCGTTATTGCTGCTGGATTGGCCGTAGGGCTGGCTTCTATTGGACCTGGAGTTGGTCAAGGTACTGCTGCGGGACAAGCCGTCGAAGGTATCGCGAGACAACCGGAGGCAGAGGGTAAAATCCGAGGTACTTTATTGCTTAGTCTGGCTTTTATGGAAGCTTTAACAATTTATGGGCTAGTCGTGGCATTAGCACTTTTATTTGCAAATCCTTTTGTTTAGTTTAATCCTAGAAATGTGAGTGAAATTCTTTTTTTTATTACCTCGGTCTTGGGTCTTGTCGCTTGTTTTTTCAAATTATATCAAGATTTCACTCCTGCAATAACTTTCAATTATTCGTTGAGACTTCAGGGGGAGGACTAATTTGAGGATCAGAAATAAAATTAGCGAATCCGCTCGCTTTCTCCCGCTCTTAGTCCAACGGAACCCCCCCTTTTTTGTTTTTAGGAAGCGTTGCAACAAATCTGGTATTTCGCAATTGACATGAGGCGGGGGACCTAAAACTAAGACAAAGCCAATTAAGTTTTTTCTTATTTTTCTTATTGGGAACTTGAATTGAAATAAGAAAAAAATATGAATTTAAATCATTAAAAAATTGAATATATACTGATACCGAGAAATGAAATAAGGAAATTGATAAAAAAATAAATCAAATAAAAAAGGGGGCAAAGTCATACAAGCTCTGTTCAATTAGTCCTATCTATAAGAGGAGATCATATGAAAAATGTAACCGATTCTTTCGTCTCCCTGGGTCACTGGCCATCCGCCGGGAGTTTCGGATTTAATACCGATATTTTAGCAACAAATCCAATAAATCTAAGTGTAGTACTTGGTGTATTGATCTTTTTTGGAAAGGGAGTGTGTGCGAGTTGTTTATTTCAATAATAGGCTGGATCCAACCAGCTGCACTTTTTTTGTTTTTTCTTTATAACTAGGAAATAAAGGTGCACGATCTCGCGAATTACATCTGAATAA